TATGAGAATGGAAAACTGGAGCATTTTCTGCATCGGTGGATGAAGAATCGCGAACATAATAATTTCTGGTTGACCATGTTCCCAGAAAAAAGATACTTTCGAGAAAGGACGAGCACGACTGAAGTGGCTATACATACTAATCTATTTACGGATCTATATGCTTCGATTGGAACTTCCAGTTCCAGAACAGGAGGCTGGTATACCACCATAATCAAACTTCCTTTTATTTTTTTTATTCGGATAGGATTTATGTTGGCTTCGTCGGGAGGCTCGCGTAGTTTGTTACGTCAGCTCCAAAAGGATAAGTTGCGTTGGAATCGAGAAAGTTCCGTGGAGTTTCATAATTGCATAAAAGGAGTCAAAGTAGTGGCTGCGGCGCGTCGAGGCACTTCTTCGACGGTCCCCGTCCGCCCGAACGAGACAGAATGGGCGGGCACTACTAACCAAGCCAAGCCTAGTTCTCGCCGATAGGCGCTGGTAGCTTGCTTCCAAGCCTTGCCTTATAGTTTCGTTGTGGCCATGGCCCGAAGGAGCCTTACGCACTTGTACAATGCTCAAGTTAAGGCTCTGGGCAACGAGTAGGATGGAGCCTTGACTTTCTATTATATTAGTAAAGCGTGCCATATATATTGAGGAAAGGGAAAAAGGGGTCTATTTCCTCGCCCGATGGTAGAGGTCGATCCCCTATCACCTTCGGTGCCTCCTTGTGGTCCTTCTCTTTAGCCTTTCCTCGGCCTTTAGAACTAGTTGATAGGCCACTTTCCACATCCGATGCATCGAGATTTCATCTTGGATTTAGAAACTCAAGCCCTATCAAGCAAGGGATTCCTCGTCGGATTCGTTCAAGCCATTGCGAATAAACAATTGGTAGAACTCCGCAACTTGTTAGGAGTAGGGGCTTTCTTGTACGCTTCTCTCCCCCCTATCCTTTACCTTTAAAGCGAAGTAAACCCTTTGGAACAAGCTTTGGGTCTAATCGGAGGGTAGAAATTTCTCCCGAAACCTCGATCGCATCTTGTCCCATGTACTTCCCTTTGCCTTTCCGCTCACGCCTTGCTTGGACTTGATCCCACCAAATTGAGGCATGACCCGTGCTCAGGAATTTCACCTTCGCACACCTCGGATAGTTCTTTCCAATCAAAGAACTTCTCCACGCTACCTAGCCAATCAAGAAAGTGAAAGTCCTCGGGATGCAATCGGCCATGGAAATCGGGAACGTCCACTTTGATCCCACGATCCCCTTGATCTCGATGCCCTTCTAAGGCCCAGATCAAGCGCTTCCTTATCATTAAAAAAATAGAAATTGGCTGGAACTTCTTCTTCTTCATGAATAGTTCTTTGATCATGTGATCGGATCTAGTCAATCAGATTGGAATGGAATCGGAGGTCTTGAACTCGAGTTTTTGAGATACTCTTGCTGCCACCCTAGCTCTTTAATTTAAGCCCTTTTATTGCCCTAAAAAGAAGACCCGGCTTCCTCTTCTTTCTTTTTTACGAATCCGGCAAGCGAAAATCCTGTCTTCTCTTGAGTGATTGCTTGAGTTAAGCCTTCTTGACTAGTTTTGAGTCCCCATTTTCAGTCCTTGGATGATCTTGCCGGTCTTAGTACAACGGATTCCATAGGCTTTTCCCGTGCTCTTCCGAAAGAAGCATCTGGAAATGACTTGTCATGGGCTTATGCGATGAAGAATGATTTGCTCAGGAAAATGTCTTGTGCTTCTTAGGGTCGCTCAATTTCCCAAGACTAGAGAAGGGGATTTTCCTACAAAAGAAAAGATGAAAAGTGCTTAGCTTCAAATGGGATGACTTGTTTACTTCCTTTGAGCCCCATATACACCGTCACCTCTTTTTCGACTGCTAAAGATTAAATAATCTTGATTCTCAGGATGATTCTCCACCTTTCTATCAATTGCAACATGAAGAACATGCCTTAGCTTATAGGTAAAATAAAGAAAGAAGTGTGCTAGATTATTTATTACCGAAGGCTTAGGCTTCTATGGGACCAGCTGAACATGAGGGACCCCTTTCAAAGATAGGGGCACCGATTCTAAAAACTCTTGCCGAGAAGAATTTCATATAACATAGAATAGCCGTATAAAAAGGCTCTCTAAGTTTTTGATGGGCTTGAGGCCGGAGTTCGAGAATGTTAGATCCTCAATTCAACATCGAGTTCCTCCACCAGACATTGAGAGAGTAGTTGCTGATGTGAGATCTGGAGGAGACTCGACTTGCTTCCCTTTACTAGGTTGGGTGCTGGGGGTAGATTTGAGATTACTCAGGGTGCTTCAGATCAATCAGGTTCTTGCAGCTGAACATGCTTCGGGACATCGACCCTATGGTCAGAATCTTCAATCTGGAAGCTTTGCTGGTGCATCAAGCCAACGAGACATGTCCAAGATTGCTACTATTGCAAGAAGCCAGGTCACATGATTGCAGACTCTCGCAAGCGGTAGAATGCAAACTCTCGTCGACAGTCAGACACAGCTCATCTTGCTGCTCCCCCGGAGACGCCTACTGAATCGGAAACTTACCAATCCCCTTACTCCATAGGGCCTCTGAAGCATTACTTCTATGATCTTAGGAGCACTCCCACGCCCGACACAGATAGTTTTACCCCACGAGAGCGGAAGCAGATTCAGAGGTTGAATCCGTCTTGTCATATCTTTTCCTCCTACAGGTATTTGCTCCCCCTTACGCTTACAACATAGGGGGCTGCTTACTTTCTTCGGGTGCATCGAAGAAGATGACTGATGATTCTTCACTTCTTTCTTCTCTTCGTTCTCCATCTAAGTTCCTTATTGTTTAAACTGCAAACTCCGAACAATTCCCTCTAACAAGTCTTGGTACTCTCTCTCGTTATCATCGAATATGTTTTGCTCTTTTTCATCTTCCTGCTCTCCGTGAATCTTCTTTCCGGCTTGAAAAAAAAAATGCTTATATTCACTTCTCTCCTACCTCCTGTCTTGTAGAGGATCATGCGAGAGGTCTTTTATAAGGGGATTGGGAAGGACCGTAGAGTTGGCAAGCTCTCTTTTTTGGAGAAACTTCGTTTACCTCAGTCTTTTGCCTTTTTTTTTTTGCTGTGTCTGGCCTCTACTCCCCTTTTTTTGTTGTGGCATCGTAGATTAGGACATGTCTCCAGCCCAAGACTTAGATATTTGATTTCTACTGGAATGTTGGGGTCTGTACCTAACATTGAGATTTCTACTTGTATGGGTTGCAAGCTGGGAAAAAAGTCGGCCCTTCCTTTTTTAAAGACGCTCTTTCTACTTCTCCTTTTAATCTTGTGTCCGAAGCCCATCCTGCCTCTCTGTTATCGAAAGGAGGATCATCCGTATATGTCATTTTTGACAGAACAATGAAAAATTTGACTAAAATCAAGGTTTTCCGTTCTGATTCTTGAGGTGAATATATCTTCGCTGCCTTCCGAACTCTGCTTGCTTCAACTCACTTCACTTACAAAGCGCTTTCCCAACGATCCTGCCTCTACACTCCTCAGCAGAATGGAGTTGCCGAGCGGACGCCATATATTGGAGACAGCTCGCTCTCTCTTGCTCTCAGCTTCTGTCCCCAGTCAATTTTTGGCTGAAGCTGTTCTGACTGTCGTATATTTTTTGAACCTAATACCTTCCTCTGTCATCTATGGTCTCTCTCTTTTTGAAAGAAGATTTTCTACCCCGCCTGACTCTGAAGAGCTTCGAGTCTATCGGGAGAGGATGTGGTGGTAACTCCCGCAGCTTCGTCTAGAGCCGGGCGTCCAGCCGTGTAGGAAGACTCACCCTAGCCACTATAGCGACTCCACCCCCAACTCTAGCTGAGAAGCACCCTCCATCCACTTTCCCTTTTCCGTGTCCCCAAAAGCCCGCCCACCCGGTTTATGAGCCCCTTTCCGATTCCATCACCCAATCTCATGAGAAGCAAGCCCTGCGGGCCCTGCTTTAACCTGTCCCCAGACAGCCAGCCCTCACCAGGCTGCTGGCATTGCTAAATGCTCCGACACGAAGCAAGCTCTCCCGAATACGACAGATGCGGAAGTGGCTAAAAAAGTAGTAGGAAGAAAGTAGTTGGGCAACTGTATCCACGCGGGTACATTAGTATTCTGGGAATTGGCAACATTGACAGAAAAAAGAAGAAAAAGGGGGAATCCACTTTTTTTTTTAGGTTTAGCTATACTAAAGTAAGTAGTCGGCCTAACCTTCGGTTCCCGTAACTAAGTTTTTCTTTCTTACTTCTTATGTACTTTTTCTTACTTTTTATAAAAATTTGGACTTTTTTTGAAGTGTGGGGCAAAGGGCGCCCTCTACTTCTACTTTTAACTAAACGCGAACAGCCGGCATTGCAAGCAGATAGAGAGCCCCCGCCCGTTTGAGTCGTTGCGAGCCGGAAAGCGTACCGGCAGTTTGAGTCGCGAAAGGGCCGCTTGCTTAATTATTTTATTTATTATATTAGATTAATTCGAAATATATTATATATTTAATAATTAGAATAATAATATATATATATAATTATATATCTATCTATATTCTATATCTATCTATAAACAATAAGAAAATCATTTTTTTTTGAATTGTTCATTCCTGGGAAGAGGAAGAAGCAGATAGAGCAAAGACCTCCCCTTTCCGTCCGCTCTTACCGAAGTGAGCAAATTGCATGTAGAGATCCGTAGGGGCTTATAGTTTAATTGGGTGAAACGTACCGCTCATAACGGTTATATTGTAGGTTCGAGCCCTACTAAGCCTACCACCCCGTCTCTTCACCCGAAATAAGGAAGTCGAAGTCCACGCCACCCTGCGGATCTCAATCTAGCGACGGCACCTGGAACCACACCGCTGCCGCTGCCCTTCGGGCATGCCTCCTACGCTTACCACTCACCTACGCTCTTGCAGCATGCCCCTTTCGGGCAATACAATACGGCTTTCGTAATACGCGAAGCAGCTGAGCGATAGCTCTGCTATATTCTCGCGATGGCGAAGAATCGAAGAGCGAAGTTACAACTTTAGGCGAAGAGCGATAGCGACCCTTAACTTCAGTCTTATTGTTTTGTTCTCGAACAACGATCATTCATTACGGCCGGCCCGACCAAAGACTGAAAGCCCGGCCCCGGCAAGCTATATTATGGAACTGATCTGACCAAACAGGGTCTAATGGAACAAGATCTCGATCTCAATAAGGAATTGGAATCTGGAAGGGCCGGCAAGAATCAATGCGATAGCGAGGTTGAGCAGTAGCGAGGGGCGATAACGAAGGCGTGGTTCATCCTTTAAGAGAGAGTAGATGCGAAGGTTCGGATCGAAGATCTTCGCGAGACGGCCCATGAATCTCGAGAATCGAGCGCGGGGCTTGAAGACCCTACCGCATTCCGGCCCCGGGGCCTTCAATTGGTCCTTTCTCTCTTCTCTTTTACCTGTGAGTGGTGAGTTTCCTTTTTCTCTAGGTGGGTACCTCTTGGATTCAGAGTTTGTTCCAACAGCTGCCACACGTGAGATCCTGATCGTTTTTCTCCCAGTGTTGTTGCCTGCAGTGCTGGGGGAAGGAAGAAAGGAAAGTGGGGTTTCCTTCCAGGGCCAGAGAAGGTCAAAGTCTGGGCCTGGGCGGGCTGCCAGGTTTCGCCTCCGCCGCGGTTGAACAAGATTGAACCTTTTTTGTTCAACCGAAGTTAAGGAGTTCCAGAGCACGAGGGAATGGGCTTTCATTCCCCGGACCGCCTCGTCTATGTACTCGGCGCCTCCCCCCGATTGCTTGAAGATGCGCGCGCGATACGATAAGGGGCCCCTGGGAAGAACCAATGAAAAGCCAGGGTAGAGCCTCGGAGCCGGCCCAAGCGAAGATCGGCACTCGAAGGCTTGAGGAGCCACCCGAAAAAGGGAAAGCCGTGGAGACGGCAGACTCGCCAGTCAGGCACACCGTGAGGCTGACTACAGCAGACCGGGAGGTTCTAATTCCTGTTTTCCTGTTTCAATTTCCGGGAGTGAATGTAGGAAGTGCAGACGGTGGATCAGGTGTGAACATTCAACCAAAGGCGTCTTGGGGATCGGCAATAGCTAAGCATTGCGGCCATCACAGTTCAAGCTACGTATGGCTGTACGGGGTTCTTAGCCAAAACAAAAAAAAGCAACAAAAAAAGATGCTGGTACCTTTAGTCCAATCTTAGACAAATGGCAAGGAGGTTCTTTGTTCGCTGGGCGATGAAGCTAGCCAAATCAAATGCAATTCATTCGCCCTACTATCCTACAGAGCAATTCAAACTCTTAGTAAGACTAAGGCTAGGGCGACCCATTCTATTCTCTCTGAGGTCAGGTAGGTTAAGCGTCTAGCTTAGGGGGGCGCGTCAAATCGCTGAAAGGAAAGGCCTTGGTGATTCTCCAATTTGGTAATCTGAAGATAGAAAACCGCAATGATTCCAAACTTCACTTCAATAGTCTCGTATCCATGCTGCCCCGACTCCAAACTCGATGTTTGTTAACTAATAAGCGGGACATTCCCAAACTCTTTCTTATCAAACCCCTTTCTCGTTCCCTTGTACAGCCTTTACCAGGCTTTTTTCATTATGTGTTCCTTTCGGGAGGTTAGGAGTGAGTTAAGCCAATGCGTACAAATAGACAGACCTGGTTCATCCTTTTTTTTTTGTTGAGGTCAGTGCAAGTCTGTCTATGATTAAGAGTCTAGGTGGTGTTGAAGCCGGCTTATTCATGCCAGTCATCTTAGAGCTATGAGTCAAAACAATGTTCACCAACTCTTCCATAGAAATCTTGTTCATATATCGAAAAAGCTTTTCAAATATGAGTTTCAATTGTTATAGGATTTTGTCTCCTCCCAAGGTAGCATTGCCGAGCGGGCGATCCCTGTCTTGTTTATCCAGCTAGCTTTTCTCCGTGGTACTCAAATTCGATTTGTGAGAGCGCTCGGCTACTTTTTTTTTTGAAAGGTAAGGTGGGACCTTAAAGCATTCTCAATAAAAATGCCTATCTATAAATCTATAAAGCGCTGAGTTGAAGAGGGAACAAGTCCCACAGAGAGATGATAAGTGGGAGAAAGAGTGAAATTCAAATATCTTCTGGAATGGAAGACCCCCCATCCACTGACTACAAGACTGCAGCCTAAGACCCAAGTTAGCCTGACGGTCAGCTAAATGAGTCGCTTCCCTCTTCACATGATGAATTTGAACTAAATATATATTGAGAAATGTTTTATCAGGATAAAGCATAGGCGCCAAGGTTCTTGATTATTACCATTCGCCCATCTAATCATGTTAAGAGAACCCCTTTTTGTTTGATATGATGATTTGAAAAGAATCAATAGTTTGGACAAAACTATGGCCATGCAGGAGAGTTTCTGCTTTTACAAAGAAAGGTTGCATCTTTAATCCCTAGAGGAGACCTGTTCAATTCCACATGACACCACCATTGTGCCATCTCTTATGACCCCACCATAATCCGAATTCCTAGAGTAGCCCTCCCTACTCCTTCAAAGTGCATCTTGATGTGATTTGAAGAGGAAATT